ATTGTCGATTCTAGTATTGAGCGAAAGGTTACACCTATGGGTTCTGTATTGCAAGTCAACCCTACTACACCAGTACCAATAGGCGGCATAGGGGAAGAGGCGCTACGTCTAGGAATCAGCAACACGAAAACTTTGTTATAAACTGCCCCCTTTCCTTAGCGGGATCGGGACTAAGAAGAATGGTTGGGATAACAAACATCCATCTCGTTCGTACTGTGGATACCCGTATAACCATCGAAGACTGTTGAAGTGATTAATTCCTGTAAATTAAGGGGCGTTGAGAACAAAGAAATTGTTGGAGTTTCCGGTTTTATCTAGTACCAACACGCGTGATATTAAGAAAAAAGCTTTTGCAGGAAGGTTGGCTAGAGATTTCTTGTAAAAACATTAGCCCCACTTAGTTCATAATGAGAATATTTCAATCTTTTTTGATTTCATGGATTATTCTCATAATGCACATAAAGGAGGAGCCGTATGAGATTTTCATCTCATGTACGGTTTTGAAACGGAGAATTCTTTGAATCGAATGACGACCGTAACGGATGTCAGCTCAATCTGAAGGCAATTATGCGGAAGCTTTACAGAATTATTATGAAGCTATGCGACTAGAAATTGATCCTTACGATCGAAGCTATATACTCTATAACATAGGCCTTATCCACACAAGTAACGGAGAACATACAAAAGCTTTAGAATATTATTTTCGGGCACTAGAACGAAATCCGTTCTTACCACAAGCTTTTAATAATATGGCTGTGATCTGTCATTACGTGCGACTATCTCTACTATAGAAAGAAAAAAGTAAAAGAAAAAAAAAAAGAGGGGGGGGTAAAGAGCAAATACACTAATAAATACTAGAAAAAAAAAATAGGCTTTCTACATATGCATCGTGCAAAAACGATTTTTATCAGCTGTAGCAAAGAAAGAAACTTCATAGAAGTCGAAATATGAAGAAATCGATATGCCTAGATAGTTTATTCTATGGATAAAGGATCTAATTGATAGAGGAAGCACCGTAAAGATCAATTCGCGAGGTTTTGGGCCGATGCCGATCCAATAAGAACTGCTTATTTATGTCATGATATGAGATAAAAGTAAGGAATCCACTTATGTAATAAAGTCGATCCCCTAAGGTATTGAGCAGCGGTGTAGCATCAGATCCCAAAGACAGTAAGCCTTTTCTTTCTTAGGAAGAAAGGGCTTTTTCAAAGATTCTATATCAATTTTTATATGAAACCGAGATAGATACCTTTCAGAAAATTCTAACTATAGTGGAAATGCTTCTATGTTATTCTTCTGACGGTGGGAGAAAAGATAAAATGAAAGCAAAGCTGATTATTAATTTAATCAAAAGTCAAGTTTGAAACTCATGCTCATGGAATTAACCTCTTTTGGTTAACCCCCCCAAAAAAAGAATAAAGATAAAGATCGATCTATGAGAAATCTCATTCAATTCGATATACTAGATTCAAAAACCCGGGACACCAAAAGAATTGATTGCCGAGCCGTATGAGGCGGGAAACTCTCAAGTACGGTTCTAAGGAAGGGAATTGAACCACCTATTCCGACCGGGGGGAACAGGCCGTTCGACAGGGAGATTCTGAAATTGCGGAGGCTTGGTTCAATCAAGCTGCCGAGTATTGGAAACAAGCTATTGCGCTTACTCCTGGTAATTATATTCAAGCGCAGAATTGGTTGAAGATCACGGGACGTTTCGAATAAGAAACTCTCTGTTTATTTATTTAGAATTTTATTTCTTTAGAATTTCGATATCTATTTTCGTTTGGTATAATTAAAAATTAATTGTCTGTTAGCCCTATCAGTGGAATAGAAAAGGGATCATTTATCTGGTAAGAAACAATCAAGGAATTTCATTATATCCTTTCTAAGATCGTTCTATTTCGTCTGGGATTTCGTAAGGATAAACGATACAGGGATACGGTAGAAAATGTATTTTTCTCCTATTCTATTCAAATTAATAAAAGAGACCCCTCGCAGGAATGTCTCTTATCCTAGTAATTACTAATGACTGCTTGGAATAAAGTAATATGTTCTATATACGCCATTAAAGTAGCAGCTTCATTTCGGGACTTCTAATTGAGATATGAATACACTAAGGTTGTACAAAAAAAGGGTTTTTGACAAATTTTAAGCCCGTAAAGGGTTTTATAAGATTAAAAAATATTCAAAAGGTCCGTTGAGCGCCTCCTGGATATGTCATAATAGATCCGAACACTTGCCCTGGATCGACTTCCAGACATAATTGCTCTAGTGAATAACTAAAGAAAATAAATAGATGGGAGATAGAAGTAGAAGAGAAAGAAACTAATTCTAAGCATCTCTCATAGGTTCACTAATCACTGGACTGACTGTTGGCGGGTTTCTTTGTATGTGTTGTCCGGAAAGAGGAGGACTCAATGATTATTCGTTCGCCGGAACCAGAAGTAAAAATTTTGGTAGATAGGGATCCCGTAAAAACTTCTTTCGAGGAATGGGCCAA